ATTTTTGCAAACATGAATCCCCCTTTTTAATAAAATTCAAAAAAAATTTCCTAAGAAAAGAATTTTCTCGTTATCTTGGAGCCTCGAAAGAAAGATCTTTCTTTACTTTGATGAAAAATTTTCTATTTTGATTTGTAATTTTTTAATATATAGTTAAAATAGTTAAAATGGATTGGTCGTACCTATCCAATAATCTAGAATCGAATATGAAGAACTCGCTATTCACTGGGTTTTTGGTTCATAATCATTATGTAGGAGAGATGGCCGAGTGGTTCAAGGCGTAGCATTGGAACTGCTATGTAGGCTTTTGTTTACCGAGGGTTCGAATCCCTCTCTTTCCGTACCTTCACTTAATAGACCCATTTTATAAACAACACCGGATCAAATAGCAATGGAGACCTTTATTCCAACAGTTAGACCTTTCATTGATATAGATTCTCTATTCCGAATTGCCGTGACCCATAAACTAGGAAGAATACTGGAAAGAATATGAAAATAGCCCCTCGGTCTATGATACATAAATGGGATAAAATCGGAATTAAACCCGTATTTTTCTTACTTAACCTTAGGTTAATTTAATTTGCTGAAAGGGAAGAAAATTGCCCGAACCCTTGCTATTTTATTTGAGTTTAGGGTTTAGTCTGACGAGAATAATATTCTATGACTATGGTTTCATCTATTTCCAAACCGACCCATTTTCTATCTATTATTTGGTTGACTAATCCTTTATATTGGAATGGTTGAAGGGTCAAATGCTTTGGCACTTCCTCATGAGGGGAAGAGTTGAGAGAATTTTGAATCAGAGTTCTGGATTTTTGTTCATCCTTCGCCGTAATAATATCTCGGGGTTTGCAGCGATAACTTGGTATATCTACTATACGCCCATTCACTAAAATATGTCTATGGTTAACTAATTGGCGGGCTGCGGGAATAGTCGAAGCCATACCCAATCGAAAAAGGATGTTATCCAAACGCATTTCAAGTAATTGTAGTAAAACTGGACCTGTTGCCCCCTTGGCTTTTCTGGCGATACGAACGTATTTAAGTAATTGTCGTTCTGTAAGACCATAATGAAACCGCAATTTTTGTTTTTCTTCTAGGCGAATACTATATCCAGATTTTTTCCTGGAGCGCGGTCGGTTTCTAAGATCACTTCCGACTTTAGGACTTTTATTAGTTAGTCCTGGTAAAGCCCCCAGGCGGCGTATTTTTTTGAAACGAGGTCCTCGGTAACGCGACATAAAGACTCCTTATTCTTATTTAGAATTCATTTCATTCTTTTTTTTTTGAAAATTGGATTTTACAGAATAAACCTAAACTAAAACTGAACTAAATGAAGCGAAGTTTGCTGAAGTAGTGTACTTGTACTATAAAGAAGAATGAGATAAATATTCAAACTTTCTATTTCTATTATTAGAATAATATTTCTATTATTAGAATAATTTAGAATAATATATATAAAAGATCCTTTTCCTGACATAGTTGGGAGTTCCTATTAAGATAGGAAATTCATGGATTTTAAAAAAGGGGTAAAACACTTTTTCACTATTCTTGGATTTCAAAGGGAGATTATCAATTTTTCAAAAATGGAAAAAAAATGAAAAATAGGAAAAGGCCGGCTATCGGAATCGAACCGATGACCATCGCATTACAAATGCGATGCTCTAACCTCTGAGCTAAGCGGGCCCACATAATAATAATAGAAATTTTCTATGCATAGGAATTCAATACACTATAGTATAGTGTCTCTAGAAATATAGAACAGAATAGAATCTATAATTTCTCTATAATTTCCAATAAATATTGAATATTAAATATTATAGAACAGAACGATTTATGTAGCGATATAGAATTTCGATTTCTTTACCACACTTCTAAATTCGAATATTATTCTATTCGATAGTCAATCTTAAATATTTTTCGATAGTCAAATTTTCTTTTTGATTTTGGATTTTGAATTCACACGACATTTGAAATTATTTTTGTTACACTTCTATATTTTATATCCTATATATTTCGAATTCTATATTTCTTTCGAATTCGAATTAGTTAATTAGTTATAACTAATCAGACATTCCTCGGCTTTCATTCGTAAAAGGGGAAGTTAAGAAAAAAAAAAGAAGAATCGTCCGTTGAAGCATGCCAAATTCCATAGGAGAAATAGCAGGAAAAGGAAGATATATGGGGTATATATCAATCTATATTGAATTGCCGATACAGAAATGATAAAATCCAATTTGATTGGATCAAATAAGGGTTTCCTATACGTAACAAAGAAAATACTTTTTTCGAGATAGTAATCGCTATCTAATAAATTCAAGGATTCCAGTATAAATGAAAGAAAAAAGGAATGATATCATAATAAGATCCTAATCTCAAAACAAAAGGAAGGGGGGATATGGCGAAATCGGTAGACGCTACGGACTTAATTGGATTGAGCCTTGGTATGGAAACCTACTAAGTGATAACTTTCAAATTCAGAGAAACCCCGGAATTAATA